TACGTACCACTAAAGGATTTAATCGCAAACTTGACAGATAACCCAGAAACTCTAAATTATCTTTATATAATTGATTTATATTGACCTTTTGCGGTTGAAACCATATGGAAAAATAACATTGCCAAAAATTAACAAAATAAAATTTCCATTTATTCATCAGAAGCGGTGTATCCTTTGTTGCCAGAATGCTTTTTCCGTGATATCTAACATAATGTATGAAAGGATCCTTGAGCAACCCTAGGATCGCCGGAAAATTATTAACAAAGACTTTTAAAAAATGTTGTATTTTTCCATAGAATAAAATTCGCTCAAAAAGGACTTCATAAGATGTCGATCGTAAATGAGAAGACCGCTTGCGTAGAAAAAAAAATATGGATTCGTATTCACATACATGAGAATTATATAAGAACAAGAAAAATCTTGGATTCAAAATTGATTTTTTTTTAATATCAAAATTCTTCCAATTGCAAGACTCGTATAGACAGAACCGAAAAAAATGCAAAGAAGAGGCATCTTTTACCCGGTAACGTAGGGTTTGAACCAAGATTTCTAGATGGATGGGGTAAGGTATTAGTACATCTAACACATAATTAAAATGTGAGAATTTGTCTTCTAAAAAGGGAAATATTGAATGAATTGATTGTAAATTATAAGATTTTTTTAATTGTTTTCCTTCGAAAAAAGATCCTAATCTTAGGGAAAAAGGAATTTCTACAATCACTGCAAATAAAACAGATATCATTTGATAATAGAAAAGATTAGTATGCCCCAAAAAGGGATTTTGGTTCAAATCCTTAGTGGGAATAATAAAACTATTCTGTTCAGACATCCGCAAAATTAAGCGTTTCACAATTAATGAACTATATTTTTTGTCATAATCCGCATTTTCCAAGAAAATAGAGCGATTTCTATTTAATCTATTTAAACCATGATCATAAGCAAGTACATAAATATACTCCCGAAAAAAAAGTGGATATAGAAAACTCTGTTGCCGAGCCCCATCGAACTCTAAATATCCCTGAAATTTCTCCATTTGGATTGAAATTATATTTGAATTTAAAGTAAAGTCTTTATTTTATTGAGTTCTGAAATGACACTATAGTGCGATACGGTCAAAATGAGGTATTAGACTACGAAAGCAATAGATACCTCATAAACAGGTAGACTGCTAACCGGATTCTCTATCTTTAATAGGTTTCTGTTAGTTATATTATAGAATAACAAAACAAAATGATTAGAAATCCTTTATTTTTTTAACCTAATCGCTCTTTTGATTTTGGAAAAATATATATATTTTTTTTATCAATATACTGCTTCTTTTACACATCCATCTCCAACCTAACCCAAATGGACTAGGGAAAAAAATAATTAGGACTCATAAAAATTTGATAAGAACACGCAAGAAAAAAACCTTCCCATACCCGTATTAGGCACTAATCTATTTTTAACATTTAATTAGATCGGGTAATTTTTCAAATTACGAATGGAAGCTCGTTTCTTTTTTTTTCCTGGAATCAGGAAACCTGGTTTTTTATCCATCCATTTATATTTATTCACTCGACCCAAATTGGAATTCCTTTTTTTTTTTTTCGACACCGAAAATAAAGTTGTACCGATCAGGAAAGCAAAAAAAAAATGTTATCTGAATTCTCCCTTGATACGACATGCTATTTTTTCCATTCATTCCTTTCAGGATCAGTCGTGGTCTTACAAACTCTACCGTAGATCTGTACGAATCCTTTTCTTCATACAAATGTGTAAAAGATGCTAGTCGCACTTAAAAGCCGAGTACTCTACCGTTGAGTTAGCAACCCCAAAAAACAAAAAAAGAAAGTACTGCAAATATGTAGATACAACCAGAATAAAAAAAAAAAAAAATCCAGTCATGTGTGCGTCCGGGATAAATAGATCTATTTCTCTATGAGAGAATTATATTTGGTCAATACACTGTTGTCAATATGATTATGAATTTTTAATATAGCGAAAAGAAAAAATAAAAAAAAGCTTAACCCCTTGGTTTGTTAGTTCATACAATGAATAAAACCAATAAATATATTATTTTATATACAGTATTATTTTTTATACAAAAAAATTTTGTATTTATACAAAAAATCTAATTTATATAGATCCAAAATTATTTTCATAAATTTATTTCTGATTATAAAAAATAGTAGTTGTTAACAGGGTTTTATTATTAGTATTCGTACCTTACTTAGTAGGAATACTAATAATAAAAGTAGGAATACTAATAATAAATCGAAATGCTACAAAAAAATGATGGAAGCGAAAGAGGAGGAAAGAAAAGAGTAGATAAAATTTGATACCAAGCTATATACGAGTCTTTCACATCCTCTTTTTTATGTTTCATTAATTCAATTTCGTTTTATTAAGACTTAATTCCGTAAAAATACCTGCCTTCTTTGAAATATCATGAACTGTTCTTGTTGGTTGAGCGCCTTTTTTAAGGAAATCGAGAATAGCAGGAAGATTTAAATAAGTTTGATTTGTTATTGGATCATAAAAACCCACTTTCCGAAGATCTCTTCCTTCTCTTCGAGATCGAACATCAATTGCAACGATTCGATAAACGGCTCATTGGGATAGATGTATATGAATAATACCCCCCCCTAGAAACGTATAAGAGGCTTTGGCCTCGTACGGCTCGAGAAAAAATTAAATGAGTATTGAAGTTAACTCTCTGTATAAAATACAAATATTAGATTAATAAAAATATTAAATAAATTAGCCAGTATTGCAACCCTAAAAAGTTTTTTCCATAAAAAAAATTCGTAACATTCTTACTCTCGTAACTCAAGTTAAATAACTCTTAAATATCTCAACAGAGAATCCTTAAGTACTCTTTTTATTGAGTAGTCTCTAGCCCTTTTTTGTTTGTCTAATTTTTTAGAATCCATTTTGATTCTTCATTATGATCTAGTTGTTCAAACAATTTAAAACTGGATTTCCTTTTTTCAGGATTCTTTATCCTTACTTTGAATCTTTGGGTTTAGACATGACTTCGGTGATCTTTAATCGTTTTATTAAAAAGGGCAGCAACAAGCCCCTTATTTTGTTTATGATTTCTTTTCTTTCTATCAAAGAATCATACAAACGCTTTATTCACGCATGATAGACTTTTGATTCAAAGAATTTTACAAATAAAAAAAGAACTCTTTTTCCATTGTAAAATTGCTTGAAAGGTCTTTTTTCAATATAAAAATAAAAAAACTTACGAAGTTGTTCCAACTTATTGATTTACACTAACCCTAGATCCTTACTCCTGCGAAAAGAAAAAAAACTTTATATTATCCTCGAGCTCCATCCTGTACTCTTTTTTTTTAATTCCAAAAAATAGAACACAAAATGTCGAGCCAAGAGCACCTATATTCCTATATAAAAAGTGGCGGATCAAAAAATCCACAGCAGATCATGTCCTTCAATTCAAGTCGCACGTTGCTTTCTACCACATCGTTTTAAACGAAGTTTTACCATAACATTCCTCTAGTTTGTTTAATTGATTCAATTATGGAATCATGAATAGTCATAGTTTAGTCAGTATATCGTAATCTATACTTTTTCTTTCTCTATGAATGGAATAGTGAATTTACGCGTAAAAGGTTCAGTCAGAATTCAAATGAATTCCATATCAGATTGTATATATGTAAAATCGAAATTGGAATATAAATATATATTTATATATATAAATATATATTTTTTTTATTCAAACTCTTAGAATCTAAGGTTCTACCTTACTTACCCCCATCACACACAAAAAAAAGCAAATAGATTCTTTTGAATTCGGTTGAAATTATGAAAAATAAGTTTATTTTTTTCATTTCAATATTTTATTCTTAAAATATATTGTATTTTTAAACAGAAATAGAAAGATGGTGTACAAAGGCAATAGAAGATTTATTCCGTAATGGCTGTACTCTGGGACGGAAGGATTCGAACCTCCGAATAGCGGGACCAAAACCCGTTGCCTTACCGCTTGGCTACGCCCCATTTATATTTTTATTCAAGACTACTAAAAGAGTAATATTGCTATTGGTTGTTCGTCAATTCAATTTCAGCCCAAATTAAATATAGATTACACTGGTGCTAGAGTTTTGACACGTATAGATAGCAAATCAAACTGCCTTTATTGATCATTACATAGAATTCAATTAAGATATTGTATGAAAATATTTTTTCTTTAATTCTCATAAGAGAATGAAAGGATTTTTGATTGAGTAGGTTCAACAAAGTCTTTTTAGACTATTTTTCTTTATTTTTTCTTTATATAAAAAATATATTAATAACTCAATCAAAATTAAATTATCCACAAGAACATCAATTTTTGTTATGCTTAATATATTTAATTTGATCTGTATTTGTTTTAATTCTGCCCTTTTTTCAAGCACTTTTTTAGTCGCCAAATTGCCGGAGGCCTACGCCTTTTTGAATCCAATCGTAGATGTTATGCCCGTAATACCTCTTTTCTTTCTTCTCTTAGCCTTTGTTTGGCAAGCAGCTGTAAGTTTTCGCTGAAATTCTTAATACTGTCTTAGAAAAATTCACGGTTTTTTTTCTTCCAACAATTCAAAAGATCAAAAAAATCTTGACGTATGAATGAACTCTCAATTCAAATATTGAATTTTTTTGTAGCCATACTAAATATGGATCATTCTATTTCCTAAATTTTAACTCCTTTTCCCTAAATGAAAGAACCTAATTAGATTCGAGCTCACAAAAATAAATCACTTTATTTTTTGGTATCAAAATTAGATATTTGGTATAAAATTAGAGAATCTATTCTCTTTTTTTTTTTTCAAAAAAAAAAAGTAAGATCTTGGAGATTGTGTAATGCTTACTCTCAAACTTTTTGTATACACTGTAGTTATATTCTTTGTTTCTCTCTTCATATTTGGATTCCTATCTAATGATCCAGGACGTAATCCGGGACGTGAAGAATAAAAAAGAAAGGTTTTTTATTGCTTTATTTAATTAGTGGAAATGCTCGAATTTTATTAGTATTTTATCTATTAAACATCATTAAAAGGAGAAAGGGAAAGAGAGGGATTCGAACCCTCGGTACGATTAACTCATACAATGGATTAGCAATCCAACGCTTTAGTCCACTCAGCCATCTCTCCTAATTGAAAAGGGATACTTATTAGGTTCCATTATAAAAAAGGCTTGAAAAAAACCTTCTCCACTTTATTCTTAATTCTTAAAAAGCTTTCTTTTTTTGTATAGATTATTCTTTAATATTATATATATATTTTTTTTTTTTTTCATTTTCTATTTTTTATTATATTTTTCTATTTTTTATTATATATATAATAATATATATATATTTTTTTTTCATCTATTTATATATAATATATATATATTATTATTATATAACTTTTTTTATAGAACTTTCTCAGTAATTCTATATTACACAAAAAATTTAGATAAAGATTAGATAAAGAAAAGGCTCGAACTCAAAAGATAAATAAAAAAAACCACAATAAAAAAAAAGAGAATCCTCTTTTTATTTTGTCTCGTCCAAACACAAGTAAAAGATCTTTTTTATTTTAATAGCCTGGCCTGGTCAGTCCCCAGCCGGGCCTTTTTTTGTTAAAGTTAAAAGACTCATCCAATGGAGTTTTAGAAAAAAAATATGAAATTGGAAAAAAAAAGTGGAATCCGCTTTACTAATTTTATTAAGCCTAAGTGTCGACGCTATAATTTTATAATTTTTTTTCAGATTTTTTTATTACACCCCCGATTACTTTGTTCGACAAAAGGTCAATTTATATGCAATAATTGCATTGTAGCGGGTATAGTTTAGTGGTAAAAGTGTGATTCGTTTCTTTAATCCCTTTAATAGTTAAAGGGTCTCTCGGTTTGATTCATCTTCCGATCAAAAACTTTATTTCTTAAAAGGATTTAGTCCTTTACCTTTCAATTAAAAATTCAAGGAAGATTATAAATTCTAGTAATTTGTATCCAAAGACTCTAATCAATTGTAAATTTGGATTATGAAATTACGAAACATAATTTTTGAATTGGATGACTATTTACAATTCAATAAGTATAACAAGAGGATCCATGGATAAAGCTAGAAAAGTTTCTTTCTAATCGTAACTAAATCTTCAGTTCTATTCATCGTTTGGTATAGAAAAAATTGAAGCAAAATAGCTATTAAACGAGAACTTTGGTTTACTAAAGACATCGACATATTATATTGTTTTAGCTCGGTGGAAACAAAATACTTTTCCTAAGGATTCTATTAAATAGAAATAAAGAACGAAGTAACTAGAAAGATTGTTCGGGTTCTCCCTTTCTATCTTCTAGAAGGATCATCTATAAAGCAAAATTTTCTGTGAAAGCACCCAGGCGGAAAAAAAGCTAACATAGATGTTATGGGTCAATTTTGATTTTGATTTCGTTCCCGTCGTATTTTATTTGGTAACTTCTCCATATATCATAAAGGAGCCGAATGAAACCAAAGTTTCATGTTCGGTTTTGAATTAGAGACGTTAAAAATATAAAAATGATCAATCGACGTCGACTAAAACCCTTAGCCTTCCAAGCTAACGATGCGGGTTCGATTCCCGCTACCCGCTCTAAATTCTAAATAGCCCCCCTTTTATTAGAGACATTTTTATGTATTAGAATTGTCTAAAAGCAATTGTGTATTGAAATGAATTCAATACACAATTGCTAAAAAGATTTCGCACCTTCTTTTTTTTTATAACAACTATAAAGTAAAAAAAAGCGAAAAGCGTCCATTGTCTAATGGATAGGACATAGGTCTTCTAAACCTTTGGTATAGGTTCAAATCCTATTGGACGCAATATCAATAATAGATAAAAATATATTTATATCTATATTGATATTTATCTATTATTTCCATTTATATATATATTATAAAATATATTTTTATTCTTTTTAGAAAAAAAAAAAAAAAGAAAGAATATAGAATAAGAAATAAATTCTGAATGCTTTAATATTTAATATTAAACAGATATTAGTTATATATTTCTTTATTTATATTATATATACTTAACTTAGATATACTTCTATTTATCGATTATATAATTTCTGAAAAATTTAATTAAAGAATAAAAAAAAAAAAAAAAAAGAAGGATCCATTTCCTTTTTTATACTTTCTCCTGAAGTACAAAACGTTCCAGTTGTTCTTGAATACCTTCTTTCAACAAGCTTTCTGCTTCAGCGGTTAATGTCTTGGTAGAGGATATGATTTCTTGGAACTGAGGTTTGTTCGTTTTTAAGTAAGTGCGTAACTGAACGAGAAATTTTCTTACTTGTCCAATTTCTAATCCATCCAGATAACCGTTTGTTCCGGTATAAATGGTCATTATCTGTTCTTCCACTGTGAGAGGGGCTGATTGCGATTGTTTCAGTAACTCACGCAATCGTTGACCTCTTGCCAATTGATTCTGAGTAGCTTTATCGAGATCAGAAGAAAATTGGGCAAAGGCTTCTAATTCAGCGAATTGAGCCAAT